AAGGAATCGCACGTATAGGAATTCAAAAAAGAATCGATTTAATCCAGGTCATAATCCATATTGGATTCCCAAATTTATTAATAGAGGGCCAAACACGAGGAATAGAAGAATTACAGATGAATGTACAAAAGGAACTTCATTCTGTAAAGCGGAGACTCAACATTGCTATCACAAGAATTGAAAAACCTTATGGACAACCAAATATTCTTGCAGAATATATAGCTTTACAGTTAAAAAATAGAGTTTCGTTTCGAAAGTCAATGAAAAAAGCTATTGAATTAACTGAACAAACAGATACAAAAGGAATTCAAGTACAAATCGCAGGGCGTATCGACGGAAAAGAAATTGCACGTGTCGAATGGATCAGAGAAGGTAGAGTTCCCCTACAAACAATTCGCGCTAAAATTGATCATTGTTCCTATACAATTCGAACTATTTATGGAGTATTAGGCATCAAAATTTGGATATTTGTAAACGAGTTTGGATATTTGTAAACGAGAAATAATAGACCTTCATTTGTCTTGCCATTCTGTCTAGTGATAGAACAAAAAATTACAAACTGTTTCATTCTTTTTCTCTTAAATCAAACAAAAATGAACAATTCTAATTCTATAAGGTTGAATAAAAATTCGATTGACCATTTAGTATAATTGCTATGCTTAGTGTGTGACTCGTTAGTTTTTTCTTTAGAGTTTAGGGTTGAGATTCAAAAAAAAAAAAAAAAAAAAAATAGACTAACCCCTACTATGAACTTAGTAACCATATAAATTAATAACCAACTTATTGCTTCGTATTGTCAAGATCCCAAGAAACAGTCACTATATGGGTGGATCGATCATATAGTTGTAGCAACTGAAATTTTTTCCATAAAAAAGAAATCTGATTATGGGCTGTGAAGCAAAAATAAAGGGATGTGGATAAATGGAAGGATGATAGAAAGAGAGAACAAAAATATCAATGATATATGATTCCAATATGTATGGTCTATGAATCAACTCATAAAAGGCAGTGTGATAAAGCATTAATACTGATATAATCAATACTGATATAAATATATAAATGAAATATAAATAAATAAAATAATATAAAAAAAAGAAAAAAAATAATAAATAATAAAGAATAAAGAGCCTCGGGTTAATAAAAACTGAGGAGATTGACTCGGGAACGAATTTTGCCGGAAGCTCCATTGCAGAGTTCAGGCCTAACCATTAATGGAGAAGCTATGGGAACGACGAAACCTGTGACTGCATAGGATTCTATTGAAAACGAATCCTAATAATTCATTGGGTGGGATGGCGGAACGAACCAAGAAAAAATTGATTTATTCTGAGAGGTGTCATGAATTGACTGACCCTACGAATGAAAGAGTCAATATTCGCCCGCGAAATCTTTATTTATTGGATTACAATTTTTGGCGCGATTCGATAGAGGTAAAAATAAGGATTCATTATATTCTACGTTATATTCTAAAAAAAGAAGCATTTTTTATATTTTCTATATCTAATAATATACACGTCTAGCTGTATATTTTGTATATACATCTTCCTTTGTAACAAATTAAATATGTAACAAATTAAATATCAATAAATGCCATTCATTACTTATAATTACTTATATTATTATTTATTATTATTATAAATATTATAATTATAATAATAAATAATTATAATATTTATAATAATTATACATGTGTATCTGTAATATTATTGAATCGTTTCATTCGCGAGGAGCTGGATGAGAAGAAACTCTCATGTCCGGTTCTGCAATAGAGATGGAATTAAGAAACAACCATCAACTATAACCCCAAAAGAACCAGATTTCGTAAACAACATAGAGGAAGAATGAAGGGAATATCTTATCGAGGCAATCATATTTGTTTCGGCGGATACGCTCTTCAGGCGCTTGAACCCGCTTGGATCACAGCTAGACAGATAGAAGCGGGGCGGAGAGCAATGACACGATATGCGCGTCGTGGTGGAAAAGTATGGGTACGTATATTTCCCGACAAACCTGTTACAGTAAGACCTACGGAAACACGTATGGGTTCGGGAAAGGGATCCCCCGAATATTGGGTATCTGTTGTTAAACCGGGTCGAATACTTTATGAAATGGGCGGAGTATCAGAAACTATAGCCAGAGCAGCTATTTCAATAGCTGCGTGCAAAATGCCTATACGAACTCAATTTGTTATTTCACGATAGGGATGTAGAACTAAACAAAAGGGATATTGAGGATGAAAAAACAACCGCAGGTTTATTCTGGACGGACAATATTTCTTTTTTTCCTTCATCCTTTGCATTGAAATAACAGATTCAAATAAAAAATATATGATTCAACCTCAGACCCTTTTGAATGTAGCGGATAACAGTGGAGCTCGAGAATTGATGTGTATTCGAATCATAGGAGCTGGTAATCACCGATATGCTCATATTGGTGACGTTATTGTTGCTGTAATCAAAGAAGCAGTGCCAAATATGCCTCTAGAAAGATCAGAAGTCATTAGAGCTGTAATTGTACGTACATGTAAAGAACTCAAACGTGACAACGGTATGATAATACGATATGATGACAATGCAGCGGTCGTCATTGATCAAGAAGGAAATCCAAAAGGAACTCGAGTTTTTGGTGCGATCGCTCGGGAATTGAGACAGTTGAATTTTACTAAAATAGTTTCATTAGCTCCCGAGGTATTATAAATACTAGTAGATGACACTATGATATAGTAGGCTATCTGAAATAGATCAAATTAATAGATTGTGTCTCACGCATATACTTTTTAAAATTTAATAATTCAAAAAAAAAGAAAAAAGGAAACATGTTGATTATATCAAAATTAGGAGGCACAAAAAATTATAGTTCGTTATGGGTAGGGACACTATTGCCGATATAATAACTTCTATAAGAAATGCTGACATGAATAAAAAAGGAACGGTTCGAATAACATCTACTAATACCACCGAAAACATTGTTAAAATACTTCTACGAGAAGGTTTTATTGAAAATGTTCGGAAACATCAGGAAAATAACAAATATTTCTTGGTTTCAACCCTGCGACATAGAAAGACTAGGAAAGGAATATATAGAACCGTTTTAAAGTGTATCAGCCGACCCGGTTTACGAATTTATTCCAACTATCAACGAATTCCTAAGATTTTAGGTGGAATGGGAATTGTAATTCTTTCTACTTCTCAAGGTATAATGACAGATCGAGAAGCTCGACTAGAAAGAATTGGAGGAGAAATTTTGTGTTATATATGGTGATCCTCCTCCTCTGGTATCCTAATTTTATCTCTAACTTCCCATTTGTGAAATAGAGAGGAAAAGTGAGTTATATACCTCTTCCTTCATTAGTTGATACTGATACTTCAAGGGGGTTACCTGGAATGAAAGAACAAAAATTGATTCATGAAGGTTTAATTACTGAATCACTTCCCAACGGTATGTTCCGGGTCCGTTTAGATAATGAAGATCTAATTCTAGGTTATGCTTCAGGGAGGATCCGGCGCAGTTTTATACGGATACTACCAGGAGATAGAGTAAAAATTGAAGTAAGTCGTTATGATTCAACCAGAGGACGTATAATTTATAGACTTCGCAACAAAGATTCGAACGATTAGGTGATTTTTTAAACATTCCTTTCATGGGGACACAATTCGAAGTTCAAAAAAAAAAATATTCAAGAAACTTATTTTCTTCAAAAGAGTAGATTCAGAATTAAGGTAAGGAATAAGAAATATGAAAATAAGGACTTCTGTTCGTAAAATTTGTGAAAAATGTCGACTGATCCGTAGGCGCGGACGAATTATAGTGATTTGTTCCAATCCGAGACATAAACAGAGACAAGGGTAATCTTTCTAAAAAAGAACTTTCTTTTCTAAAGGGGAGGACCCATGTAAGAATAAAAGATCTGTTTTAACATGAAATGGATATCTCCGTATCTTTTCTTTCTGTATATTTCTGACTCATATTTATGAGACGATAAAATATGACAAAAGCTATACCAAGAATTGGTTCACGTAGGAATGGACGTATTGGTTCACGTAAGAATGGACGTAGAATACCAAAAGGAGTTATTCATGTTCAAGCGAGTTTCAACAATACCATTGTAACTGTTACAGATGTACGAGGTCGGGTGGTTTCTTGGGCCTCCGCGGGTACTTCTGGATTCAAAGGCACAAGAAGAGGTACACCCTATGCTGCTCAAGCCACAGCGGTAAATGCTATTCGTACAGTAGTGGATCAGGGTATGCAACGGGCAGAAGTTATGATAAAGGGCCCTGGTCTCGGAAGAGATGCAGCATTACGAGCCATTCGTAGAAGTGGTATACTATTAAGTTTAGTACGTGATGTAACACCTATGCCACATAATGGGTGTCGACCTCCTAAAAAAAGACGTGTGTAGAAATAAGAATTAAACAGATTTCAAGAGAAATAAATGATTCAATGATCTGATCAAATATTATAATAATACTTATTATAGTATGGTTCGAGAGGAAGTAGTAGGATCCACTCGAACACTACGGTGGAAATGTGTTGAATCAAGAGTAGACAGTAAGCGTCTTTATTATGGTCGTTTCGTTCTGTCCCCGCTTATGAAAGGTCAAGCCGATACCATAGGTATTGCCATGCGAAGGGCTTTACTTGGAGAAATAGAAGGAACATGTATCACACGTGCAAAATCTGAGAAAGTAGCACATGAATATTCTACGATAGTAGGTATTGAAGAATCAGTACATGAAATTTTACTAAATTTGAAAGAAATTATATTGAGAAGTAATCTGTATGGAGTTATAGACGCATCCATCTGCGTCAGGGGGCCTAGATACGTAACCGCTCAAGATATCATCTCACCACCTTACGTGGAAATAGTTGACACGACACAACATATAGCTAACCTGACGGAACCAATTGATTTGTGTATTGAATTAAAAATCAAGAGAGATCGCGGATATCGTATGAAATCCGCAAATAACTCTCAAGATGGAAGTTATCCTATAGAT